AAGACTAGATTGTGTAATGCTGAGACTAAAAACAAAAAAAATTTCCTAGTTAAATTGTGTAATGCTGAGACTAAAAACAAAAAGAATTGCCTAGTTAAAATGTATGATCCCCTTTTGAATGGGATGTATCGTGGAAGAATGAAGAAATTGTTTTCATCTTCAATCATAAATGAAATTTCGATAGAAAATTGCACAGAAACATCTGAACTAAATAAAATTCATGATATCCTTCTTCCTTATCCTAATTCTCGAAAATATGAACAGAAAATAGAAAGATCAGAAAAAAAACAAGGAAAAATTGATTCAAATAATAGGGTAAATTTTTTATTCAACGCAATTCTAACTAACCCTAAGCGTCAAAAAAATTCTATTGGAATAAACGAAATTGGTAAAAAACCCCCTCGATGGTCATACAAATTAATCAACGAGTTGGAACAACGTTTTAAAAAACGACGAAAAGAACAAGGCATAATGCAAGGGCTGGATCACCAGCTTCGAACAAAAAGATTTAAACGTATAGCTTTTTTAACTCGTTCGAGACGAACTTTTAAGAATTCTCATTTCAAGAATTATAATCTTTATAGAAAATTTAATAGAGATTCGGGTTTTATAAGTTATTTGGAACAACCAGATTTTCGTCGAGCCGTAATCAAAGGATCTATGCGCACTCAAAGGCGTAAAATGGTTATTTGGGGACCGTCTCAAGGAAATCCCCATTCCCCGCTTTTTTTGGAAAAAATGGAAGATTTTCCTTTTCCTATATCCGAGCTAATGAAAGTTTTTTTTAGTATTAGAGATGGGTTGGGTAAAAAGTCAGAATTCGAAATTTTAGATGAACAATTCCAAATAAAAAAAAACAACCAGGAACACACAATAGAATTCTGGGAGAACATTCCATATGCACAAAAATCAAGAAGTCTTATGTTACTAACCCAATCAATTTTTAGAAGATATATTAAATTACCCTTATTGATAATAGCTAAGAATATTGGCCGTATTTTATTACGGCAATCTCCGGAATGGTATGAGGATTTCCAAGATTGGAATAGAGAAATTTATCTAAAATGCAACTATAATGGTATTCAATTCTCCAAAACAAAATTTCCTAAAAATTGGTTAAGAGAAGGTTTTCAGATAAAAATCCTATATCCTTTTCATTTGAAACCTTGGCACAGATCTAAGCTACGACTCTCTGATAGAGATCTAAAGGAACAAGATGATTTTGATTCTTGTTTTTTAACAGTTTTGGGAATGGAAACGGAATATCCTTTTGGTCCTCCTCGAAAAACACCTTCCTTTTTTGAACCCATTTTTAAAGATATAGACTATAAAGTCAAAATCAGAAAATTTAATTTTAGAGTTCGACGAGTTTTAAAAAAAATAACAAAGAAAAAAGCAAAAGCATTTTTATTTGTAAAACGAATAATAAAAGAACTTTTAAAAGGAAAGACAATTCCATTATTTATACCGAGAGAAATATATGAATCAAGTGAAACTCAAACAGAAAAGGATTCTATAATCAGCAATCAGATAATTCATGAATCACTTAGTCAAATTCAATCTACAGGTTGGACAAATTATTCACAGGCAGAACAAGAAATGAAAAATAGGATTGATAGAAGAAGCACAATCAGAAATCAAATAGAAATAATGAAAAAAAAGAAAAAAAAAGTAACGCCAGGAATCAAAAACAAAAAAAATAAAAATAATAATGGAGAATCACCCCCAAAAATTTGGAAAATATTAAAAAGAAAAAATATTCAATTAATAGTTAAATTTTTCATTGAAAAAATATACATAGATATCTTTCTATGTATCATTAATATGCGCAGAATCACTCTACAACTTTTTATCGAATCAACAAAAAAAATTCTTGATAAATACATTTACAATAATGAAACAAATCAAGAAAAAACAAAACAAGAAAGGATTAATAAAACAAAACAAAATAAAATTGACTTTATTTCCCCTATGACTGTAAAAAGGGCTTTTGATAATCTTAGAAATAGTAAGCGGAAGTTGCATATTTTTTTTGATTTATCTTACTTGTCACAAAAATATGTATTTTTAAAATTATCACAAACCCAAGTTATTAACTTCAATAAGTTAAGATCTATTCTTCAATATAATGGACCGTCTTTTTTTCTTAAGACTGAAATAAAGGATTTTTTTGGAAGACAAGGAATATTTCATTCTGAATTAAGACATAAGAAACTTCAAAATTATGGAATGAATCCATGGAAAAACTGGTTAAGAGGTCATTATCAATACGATTTATCTCAGATTACATGGTCTAGATTAGTCCCACAAAAATGGCGAAATGGAATCAATCAATGCCATACGTCTCAAAATAAAGATTTAAACAAATCGTATTCCTATGAAAAAGACCAATTACTTGATTACAAAAAAAAACAAAATTCGAAAGTATATTTATTACCAAATAAAGAGGAGAATTTTCAAAAAAACTATAGATATGATCTTTTATCATATAAATATATTCATTCTGAAACTAAGAAGAGTTCCTATATTTATAGATCATCATTAGAAACAAATAAGAACCAAGAAAATTCCACCAGAAATCAAGAAAAATTTTTTAACATACTCAAGAATATTCCTATCAAGAATTATCTAGAAAAAAGTGATATTATATATAAAAAAAATACAGATAGAAAATATTTCGGTTGGAAAATTAATACAAATATTAAGGTTAAACCTAATAAGGACCAAATAATGGATAAAATTCATAATAATGGTCTTTTTTATCTTCCGATTGATTCAAATTCCGAAATCAATTACAAAAAGGTCTTTTTTGATTGGATGGGAATGTTTTTTGATTGGATAGGAATGAATGAAAAAATCTTAATCTTAAATGGCCTCATATCGAATCCAAAAGTTTTTTTCTTTCCAGAGTTTGTGATACTTTATCATAAATATAAAGAGAAACCTTGGTTTATCCCAAGCAAATTACTTCTTTTTAATTTGAATATAAATCCAAATTTTAGTGAAAATCAAAATATCAACGGAAAGCAAGAGGAGGATGAGGATTTTTTAAATTTTAGCCCATCAAATTCAAAACAATATTTTGAATTAAAGAATCAAAACAATATTGAAGAATATTTTTTAGAATCGATCGAAAAACTAAAAATCTTCCTTAAAGGAGATTTTCCTTTGCAATTAAGATGGACTGGACGTTTCAATCAATTGAATCAAAAAATGATGAAGAATATCCAGATATATGGTCTCCTGGTTAGCCTTATAAATGTAAGAAAAATTACTATATCCTATATTCAAAGGAAAGAAATGAATCTGGATATAATGAGGAGGCGTTTAAATCTTACACAATTAACGAAAAAAGGAATATTAATTATGGAACCTGCCCGTCTATCTGTAAAAAATGACGGACAGTTTTTTATGTATCAAATCATAGGTATTTCATTGGTTCATAAAAGTAAGGACCAAAGTAATCAAAGATACCGAAAACCAAAAAATGTTGCTAAGAATAATTTTGATGAATCCATTCCAAGACATAAAAGAAAAACTCTAAATAGAGACAAAAAGAATTATGATTTACTTGTTCCTGAAAAAATTTTATCGTCTAGACGTCGTAGAGAATTGAGAATTCAAATTTCTTTCAATTTGAATTTAAAGAATAAGAATGGTGTGCATAGAAATACAGTATTTTGCAAGGAGAACAAGATAAAAAACTGGAGTCAATTTTTGGATGAAAGTAAACATTTTGACAGAAAAAAAAATGAATTAATTAAATTAAAGTTCTTTTTTTGGCCTAATTATCGATTAGAAGATTTAGCTTGTATGAATCGCTATTGGTTTGATACTAATAATGGGAGCCGCTTGAGTATGTTAAGGATATATATGTATCCATGATTTAAAATTTTGAGTTTCCTATATATTCTGTTGTTCTATCAATCATATTTTTCATTTTTTCTTCTGTCCGTGATCTTTATATATCCATGTTATATGCAAGCAACCAGATGCACATATGCGCTGTCTTACATCCCAGTCTAGGATACTGCAATACTAAGGAAATGACGTAGGAAATGGCGTATCAATTAAAGCTAGAAATTACTCAACAGAATTTTCGTACTAAACTATTTGGTATCGTCTTTTTGTATCACTATCCAAATTAACTCCAAAATCGGATTGATTAATCTTAATTGATAAAATGAGGAGTCTTTAAAGAAATTATGATTATTGTGTATACTACATTAAAATTTCTGACATTATTATTACTGATCAATAAAATAAATATCTGTAAAATAAAATAAATATCTGTAAAAAGGGGAGTGTGAAATTATTTTATGGTAAAAAATTCATTTATTTCAATTATTTTGCAAGAACAAAAAGAAAACAAAGAAAACAGAGGATCTGTTGAATTTCAAGTAGTCAGTTTCACCAATAAGATACGGAGACTTACTTCACATTTGGAATTGCACAAAAAAGACTATTTATCTCAGAGAGGTCTGCGGAAAATTCTGGGAAAACGTCAACGGTTGCTGGCTTATTTGTCAAAAAAAAAAAGAGCGCGTTATAAAGAATTAATAGGCGAGTTGGATATTCGAGAGAGAAAAACTCGTTAATTTGAAGAGTTAATTTGAATTATTCGCTTAAAGTTTGATGAACTTCTTTTCGCTTTCATCAATTCATGGAAGAATGAATCAGGAAAAACCTATGACTGTACCAGCTACAAGAAAAGACCTCATGATAGTCAATATGGGACCTCACCACCCATCAATGCATGGTGTTCTTCGACTCATTGTTACTCTAGATGGTGAAGATGTTATTGACTGTGAACCAATATTGGGTTATTTACACAGAGGTATGGAAAAAATTGCGGAAAATCGAACAGTTATACAATATTTGCCTTATGTAACACGTTGGGATTATTTAGCTACTATGTTCACAGAAGCAATAACTGTAAACGCGCCAGAGCAATTAGGCAATATTCAAGTCCCTAAAAGGGCCAGTTATATCAGAGTCATTATGTTGGAGTTAAGTCGTATAGCTTCGCATTTGTTATGGCTTGGTCCTTTTATGGCAGATATTGGGGCACAGACTCCTTTCTTCTATATTTTTCGAGAAAGAGAATTGATATATGACCTATTCGAAGCTGCCACCGGTATGCGAATGATGCACAATTTTTTTCGTATTGGAGGAGTCGCTGCTGATTTACCTCATGGCTGGATAGATAAATGTTTGGATTTTTGCGATTATTTTTTAACAGGAATTGCTGAATATCAAAAGCTTATTACACGGAATCCCATTTTTTTAGAACGAGTTGAAGGAGTAGGCATTATTGGTGGAGAGGAAGCAATAAATTGGGGTTTGTCGGGACCAATGCTACGAGCTTCCGGAATACAATGGGATCTTCGTAAAGTTGATCATTATGAGTGTTACGACGAATTTGATTGGGAAGTCCAATGGCAAAAAGAGGGGGATTCATTAGCTCGTTATTTAGTACGAATCAGTGAAATGACAGAATCCATAAAAATTATTCAACAGGCCCTAGAAGGAATTCCGGGAGGGCCCTATGAAAATTTAGAAATCCGCCGCTTTGATAGAGTAAAAGATACTGTATGGAATGAGTTTGACTATCGATTCATTAGTAAAAAACCTTCTCCGACTTTTGAATTGTCGAAGCAAGAACTTTATGCGAGAGTCGAAGCACCAAAGGGAGAATTGGGAATTTTTCTGATAGGAGATAAGGGTGTTTTTCCTTGGCGATATAAGATTCGCCCGCCAGGGTTTATTAATTTGCAAATTCTTCCTCAGTTAGTTAAAAGAATGAAATTGGCTGATATTATGACGATACTAGGTAGTATAGATATCATTATGGGAGAAGTTGATCGTTAAAATGATAATTGATACAACAGAAGTACAAGCTATCAATTCTTTTTCTAGATTGGAATCCTTAAAAGAGGTCTATGGGATCATATGGATGCTTATCCCTATTTTTACTCCTGTATTAGGAATCACAATAGGTGTACTAATAATTGTTTGGTTAGAAAGAGAAATATCTGCAGGTATACAACAACGTATTGGTCCTGAATACGCAGGACCCTTGGGAATTCTTCAAGCTCTAGCAGATGGTACCAAATTACTTTTCAAAGAGAATCTTCTTCCATCTAGAGGAGATATTAGTTTATTCAGTATTGGACCATCTATAGCAGTCATATCAATTTTATTAAGTTATTTAGTAATTCCTTTTGGTTATCACCTTGTTCTAGCCGATCTCAGTATCGGTGTTTTTTTATGGATTGCTATTTCAAGTATTGCTCCTGTCGGCCTTCTTATGTCAGGATATGGCTCAAATAATAAATATTCTTTTTTAGGTGGTCTACGAGCTGCTGCTCAATCAATTAGTTATGAAATACCATTAACTCTATGTGTGTTATCAATATCTCTACGTGTGATTCGTTAAGACATAAATTTCCCCCTACTTCTTTTCTTTCTAGGAAGGAAGTGTCATGAGTTGAATATATATTTTCGTTTTTTATTCATTATTCGGGGGTTGATGAAGGAAACCAGATAGTTATATGAGTGAAAGAAACGGCTTAGAAATTTGCAGTAAAAGATTGAATCTCATTTCCTATGTACAAGAGTTAAGAAAAGTAAACATAAGTATTAAAGACTGTTTACCCCAAGATTGATTGATTAGTCATCATGACTTGAAGCGGGTTCAAAAGATCAACTTTATAGGGTTTTTACTATCTATTACCATATGTATTACCCGAAAGTAGATTGATAAAAATGAGTGGATAGCTAGGAACACTAAGGTACACAAAGGATTCGTAATAGAGATTCTGTAAGTGTGCGTATAAAAAGAATTCTAATTGGGGCTTTAAATTGGTAGAAATGATCAAGGAGTACTTCCCACGATTCCGATCCAGAGTATACTTCTATTCACCGATTAAGTAAATAACTATCAAGAACGAAGTAATCCTTTAACTTTGTTTAACGTCCCCCTTTTTTTGAGAAAGGAGAATAGGAACGAAAAAAAATCGAAAGACTGAATGGAATTGCACTAGAAAAAAGATATTTTTTTCTTTCTCTATATAGAGATAGAATTCTTGTCATGATTCGTGAACTAATGCAACGTCTAATTGGATTTCGTAATTGAAAACGTTAGGTTGAAATATCTATTGATATTGCTACAAGAAACATTTTATTCAAGGATTAAGTTATTACTCAACAAAGAATAATTTAAATTATTAAAAGATAAGATGAATTCAGAAGCACTTTATTATAAATATAGCAGACAGAATTCCAGTGTCTAATGGGGACCTTACAATGGATTTCATTTTATCTCTATCTATCCTACAAACATATCAAGAAAAATAATAATGGAAGGGTCCTTAGATTTATTTGTGACCTTTGAGGAGCCGTATGAGATGAAAATCTCATGTACGGTTCTGTAATAGGGATGGGAACAGTGATGTTATCATCGACTATGATTATCTAACAGTTCAAGTACAGTTGATA